ATTCTATTACCTTCGATGATAATAGCTAAAAATATTGGTCGTATGTTATTATTGCAATTTCCTGAGTGGTCTGAGGATTTAAAGGAATGGAATAGAGAAATGCATGTTAAATGTACCTATAATGGTGTTCAATTATCAGAAACAGAATTTCCGAAAAATTGGTTAATAGATGGTATTCAGATAAAAATATTATTTCCTTTCTGTCTGAAACCTTGGCACAAATCTAAACTACGATCCTCTCATAGAGATCTAATGAAAAAGAAAGGAAAAGGACAAAAGGATGATTTTTGTTTTTTAACAGTTTGGGGAATGGAAGCTAGCCTTCCTTTTGGTTCTCCCCGAAAACGTCCTTCTTTTTTTGAACCCATTTTTAAGAAACTCGAAAAAAAAATTGGAAAATGGAAAAAGAAATATTTTATCGTTCTAATATTTTTAAAAGAAAGAACAAAATTCTTTCTAAGAGTTTCAAACGAAACAAAAAAATGGATTATCAAAAGCGTTCTATTTATAACAAAAATAAAAAAAGAACTTTCAAAAGTCAATCCAATTCTATTATTTAGATTGAGAGAAGTAGATGAATCGAGGAAAACTAACAAAAAAAAAGATTCTATAATTAATAATCAAATAATTCATGAATCATTTAGTTCAATTCGATCTACGAATTGGACAAATTATTCCCTAACAGAAAAAAAAATGAAAGATCTAACTGATAGAACAAGCACAATCAAAAATCAAATAGAAAGAATTACAAAAGAGAAAAAAAAAGCAACTCCAGAAATAGATATTAGTCCTAACAATAGAAGTTATAATGTTAAAAAATTAGAATCACCCCAAAATATTTGGCAAATTTTAAAAAGAAGAACTGTTCGATTAATCCGCAAATTACATTTTTTTATAAATTTTTTCATTGAAAGAATATACATAGATATCTTTCTATCTATTATTAATATTCCCAGAACCAATACACAACTTTTTCTTGAATCAACAAAAAAAATGATTGATAAATACATTTACAATAATGAAACAAGTCACGAAAGAATTGATAAAACAAATCAAAAGAAAATTTACTTTATTTCCAATATAAAAAAGTCACTTTATAATATTACTAATAATAAAAATTCAGAGATTGTTTGTAACTTATCCTCCTTGTCGCAAGCATATGTATTTTACAAATTATCACAAACACAAGTTATAAACTTGTATAAATTAAGATCTGTTCTTCAATATCACGGAACATCTTTTTTTCTTAAAACTGGAATAAAGAATTATTTTGGAACACAAGGCATATTTCATTCCGAATTAAATCATAAGAAACTTATGAATTCTGGAATGACTCAATGGAAAAATTGGTTAAGAGGTCATTATCAATACAATTTATCTCAGATTTGGTGGTCTAGATTAATACCACAAAAATGGCGAAATAGAGTCAAACAACGTCGTATGGCTCAAAAAAATAAGGATTTAAACAGATGGGATTCGTATGAAAAAGCCCAATTAATGCATTACAACAAACAAACTGATTATGGAGTATATTCATTATTAAATAAAAAAGATAATTTTCAAAAATACTATAGATATGATCTTTTATCATATAAATCTATTAATTTTGAAAATAAGAGGACCTCATATATTTATGGATCACCATTCCAAGGAAATAAGAACAAAGAAATTTCTTATAATTACAACACACATAAACACCAATTATTTGATATGCTGGGAGGTACCCCTATCAATAATTATCTAGGAGAGGGTGATATTTTGTATTTGGAGAAAAATCTGGATAGAAAATATTTAAATTGGCAAATTATCAATTTTTGTTTTAGAAAAAAAGTAGATATTGAAACATGGATCGAGCTCGATACCAACAATAAAAAAAATACTAAAACCGCCATTAATAATTATCAAATAATTGATAAAATTGATAAGATAGGTCTTTTTTATCTTACGATTCATCAAGATCAAGAAAGAAATCCACCCCAATTTGTTGTTGATTGGATGGGAATGAATGAAGAAATACTAAATCGTCCCATATCGAATCTGGAATTTTGGTTCTTCCCAGAATTTGTGCTACTTTATAATGTCTATAAAATGAAATCATGGGTTATACCAAGCAAATTACTTCTTTTAAATTTGAATATAAATGAAAATCTTAGTGAAAATCAAAACATCAATGGAAAGCAACAAAAGGATCTTTTTATTCCATCGAATGAAAAGAAATCTTTTGCATTAAAGAATCGAAATCAAGAAGAAAAAGAACCCGCAGGCGAAGAAGATCTTGGATCAGATGCACAAAAACAAAGAGATCTTGGATCACATGTACAAAACCAAGGAGATCTTGGACCCCTTCTCTCAAACCACAAAAAAGATATTGAAGAAGATTATCCTGGATCCGATATGAAAAAACGTAAAAAGAAAAAACAATACAAGAGCAACACGGAAGCAGAACTCAATTTCTTTCTGAAAAGGTATTTACTTTTTCAATTGAGATGGGATGATGCTTTGAATCAAAGAATGATGAATAATATTAAGGTATATTGTCTCCTGCTTAGACTGATAAATCCAAGAGAAATTGCTATATCCTCTATTCAAAGGAGAGAAATGAGTCTAGATATAATGCTGATTCAAAAGAATTTAACTCTTACAGAATTGATAAAAAGGGGGATATTGATTATCGAACCCATTCGTCTGTCTGTAAAAAATAATGGACAATTTATTATGTATCAAACCATAGGTATTTCATTAATTCATAAGAGTAAGCACAAAATGAATCAAAGATACCGAGAAAAAAGATATCTTGATAAAAATACTTTTGATGAACCCATTCCAAAACATCAAAAGATAACTCGAAATAGAGACAAAAATCATTATGCTTTGCTTGTTCCTGAAAATATTTTATCATCTAGACGTCGTAGAGAATTGAGAATTCTAATTTGTTTCAATTCAAAGAATAGGAATGGTATGAATAAAAATCCAGTATTTTGCAACGGGAACAACGTAAAAAACTGGGGTCAATTTTTAGATGAAAGTACACATCGTGATAAAGATAAAAATAGATTAATTAAATTCTTTCTTTGGCCCAATTATCGATTAGAAGATTTAGCTTGTATGAATCGTTATTGGTTTGATACCAATAATGGCAGTCGTTTGAGTATGTTAAGGATCCAAATGTATCCACGATTGAAAATCCGTTGATGGTCAATTTTGACTATATATCCTTATATCCTTGTACCATATCTGGTATATGAAAGCAGAGAAATGCCCACATGACTTGTCTTACATCCCAGTCTAATATACGATACTAATTCAATGGCGTATCAATCCGTTCCACCTATAAAAAAATCAACAGAATCTTCTTAATTTTAGGACTTAATTATTCTCTTCTGTGAATGCAGAAATGGACATCCTTTTGTATACCTATCCGACTCAAATTGAAAATTTGATTGATTGTTGATTCATTTTATTTGATAAAATTGGAGCCCATAAAGATAAAGAAATTAAGATTGATTGTTGTGTATACCCGATTAAACTGACTGGCATTATTATTACTGATAGATAAAATTCATATATTTTTAAAAGGGGTTCTTTTATGGTAAAAAATTCATTCATTTCAGTTAGTTTACAAGAAAAAGAAAAAAACGGGGGATCCGTTGAATTCCAAGTATTCAGTTTCACCAATAAGGTACAGAGACTTACTTCACATTTGGAATTGCACAAAAAAGACTATTTATCTCAGAGAGGTCTGCGGAAAATTCTGGGAAAACGTCAACGGCTGTTGGCTTATTTGTCAAAAAAAAATAGACTACGGTATAAAGAATTAATTAGTCAATTGGGGATTCGAGAGACAAAAAATCGTTAATTTTAAGAGTTATTTTGAATTATTCGCTTCAATTTTGATGAACTTCTTTTCGCTTTCAGCAATTCATGGAAGAATGAATCGGGTAAAAACCTATGACTGCACCAGCTACAAGAAAAGATCTCATGATAGTCAATATGGGTCCTCACCACCCATCAATGCATGGTGTTCTTCGACTCATCGTTACCCTAGAAGGTGAAGATGTTATTGACTGTGAACCAATATTGGGTTATTTACACAGAGGGATGGAAAAAATTGCAGAAAACCGAACAATTATACAATATTTGCCTTATGTAACACGTTGGGATTATTTAGCTACTATGTTCACAGAAGCAATAACCGTAAATGCACCAGAACAGTTAGGAAATATTCAAGTACCAAAACGGGCCAGCTATATCAGAGTAATTATGTTGGAGTTGAGTCGTATAGCTTCTCATTTGTTATGGCTTGGCCCCTTTATGGCCGATATTGGTGCACAGACCCCCTTCTTCTATATTTTTCGAGAAAGAGAATTGATATATGACCTATTCGAAGCTGCTACCGGTATGCGAATGATGCATAATTATTTTCGTATCGGAGGAGTAGCTGCTGATCTACCTCATGGCTGGATAGACAAATGTTTGGATTTTTGTGATTATTTTTTAACAGGGGTTGCTGAATATCAAAAGCTTATTACACAAAATCCTATTTTTTTAGAACGAGTTGAGGGGGTAGGCATTATTAGCGGAGAGGAAGCAATAAATTGGGGTTTATCAGGACCAATGCTACGAGCTTCTGGGATCCAATGGGATCTTCGTAAAGTTGATCATTATGAGTGTTACGATGAATTTGACTGGGAAATCCAATGGCAAAAAGAGGGGGACTCATTAGCTCGTTATTTAGTACGAATTAGCGAAATGAAAGAATCCATCAAAATTATTCAACAAGCTCTAGAAGGAATTCCGGGGGGGCCCTATGAGAATTTAGAAATTCGACGCTTTGATAAAGTAAGGGATTCCGAATGGAATGATTTTGAATATCGATTTATTAGTAAAAAACCTTCTCCAACTTTTGAATTGTCGAAACAAGAACTTTATGTAAGAGTCGAAGCCCCAAAGGGGGAATTGGGAATTTTTCTGATAGGAGATCAGAGTGTTTTTCCTTGGAG